TTATTTTCTTTTTCTAGTATACGAAGACTTAGACTTTTATTACTTATTCTTACTTTTCTGACTTATCTTATACTATACTTCACCTAGGCACTTATCATTCATTGGCGGGGGAGAACTTTCTTTTATGATAAAGAACGAAAATTCGGATAGAGAAGCAAAAGTGTTAGCTCAACATATATATGTATGTATGTCTGTTTTCAAAGCACGAAGAGTAATTGATCAGATTCGCGGGCGTTCTTATGAGGAAACACTCATGATATTAGAACTAATGCCTTGTAGAGCATCTTATCCAATTTTACAATTAGTTTATTCTGCAGCAGCAAATGCTAGTCATAATATGGGTTTGAATAAAGCTTATTTATTTATTAGTAAAGCTGAAGTCAACGGAGGTGCTATTGTTAAAAGATTAAGAACCCGGGCTCGAGGACGTAGTTGTCTAATAAAAAAAACCACTTGTCATATAAAAATTGTTTTAAAAGAAAAATATAAATTTTAGATTCATCTAAAGAAATAGAATTTAGATTCCTATTTTATATTTAGAGATTAAAAAAAAAATATGGATGGAACAAAGAGTAGAAAAATATGGGACAAAAGATAAATCCACTAGGTTTCAGACTTGGAACAACTCAAAGTCATCATTCTTTTTGGTTCGCACAACCAAAGAATTTTTCCATGGGCCTACAAGAAGATGAAAAAATACGGAATTGTATTAAGAACTATGTACAAAAAAATAAGAGAATATCCTCAGGTTTTGAAGGAATTGCCCATATAGGGATTCAAAAAAGAATAGATTTGATTCAGGTCATAATCTATATTGGATTTCCCAATTTATTATTAGAAGGACGAACACGGGGAGTCGAAGAATTACAGATAAATGTACAAAAAGAGTTTCGTTCTGTAAACTGGAGACTCAACATTGCTATCACAAGAATTGAAAAGCCTTATGGACAACCTAATATTCTTGCAGAATATATAGCTTTACAATTAAAGAATAGAGTCTCATTTCGAAAGGCAATGAAGAAGGCTATTGAATTAACTGAACAAACGGATACAAAAGGAATTCAAGTACAAATCGCAGGGCGTATCGACGGAAAAGAGATTGCACGTGTCGAATGGATCAGAGAAGGTAGGGTTCCTTTACAAACAATTCGGGCTAAAATTGATCACTGTTCCCATACAATTAGAACTATCTATGGAGTCTTAGGCATAAAGATTTGGGTATTTGTAAACCAAGAATAAGAATAATGGACCTTTACTTATCTCGCCATTCTGCTGAGCAATAGAAAAAATTTATAAGCTTTCTTCTTTATTTTTTTTTTATCTTAATCAAAGAAAAACAAACAATTATAATTCTATAAGGTTGAATAAAAATTAGATTTACTCTTTAATTTAGGTTTCGTATAATTGCTATGCTTAGTGTGTGACTCGTTAGTTTTAGTTTTTTATTTAGAGTTGAGATTACAAAAAAAAGATGACCCCACTATAAACTTAGTAACGATCAAAACTAAAAAAACTCAAAACTAATAACCAACTTATTGCTTCGTATTGTCGAGATCCCAAGAAACAGTCACTATATGACTGAATCGATCATATAGTTGTAGCAACTGAAAATTTTTTCATAAAAAATAAATATAATTATAAATTATGAAACAAAAAAAGGGGGATGTGGAAAAATGAAAGGATGATAGAAAGAGAGAATAAAGATCTCAATGATATATGATTCCAATATGTATGGTTTATGAAAAATCACCCCATAAAAAAAGGCAGTGTGATAAAGCATCAACATCAATATACAATAAATATAAAAAATCAATATACAACATTCATATTTTTTTATTTTATATTTAAAATATTTTATATTATTTTATATTTAAAATTTTTAAATATTTCTAATTTCAGAATTTAAAAAATATTTTAAATATTAATAAAATTAATATTAATAAATATAAATAAAATAATAAAAAAAAAAAAAAAAAAAAAGAATATTAAGAATTAATATTAATTATTCTTAATATTAATTTAATATTAATTATTAATAATATATATATATAAATATATAATAAATATATAAATATAATAATAATATAATAAAATATTATACATATAAATATAACATAAATATAATAATAAATAGAATGAATATATTATCATAAAAATCAATCATAATAATCAAGAATCTAAATATAAATAATTACTAAATAATAATATTTTAAATTAAATTAAATAATAATAATCTAATCAATAATCAATATATATAATATAGATATTATATATCTAATAAGATAGATAAATAAATAATAAGATAGAATAAGGATATAAATAATAGAAATAAATAATAGAAACATAGATGAATAATTGAATCGAGCTTCGGGTTAAGAAAACTGAGGAGATTGACTCGGAAACAAATAACTGATTTTGTTGGGAGCTCCATTGCAGAGTTCAGGCCTAAGCATTAATGGAGAAGCTATGGGAACGATGGAACCTGTGACTACATAGGATTTGATTGAAAAAGAATCAATCCTAATGATTCATTGGGTAGGATGGCGGAATGAACCAAGAATAACATAGATTTCTTCTGAATAGTCATAAAATGACCCTACAAATAAAAGAGAAAAGAGTCAATATTCGCCCGCGTAACCTTTAGTTTTATATTCTTTTTTATTGAAATTTATATTTCATTTATTTTTCATCTATTGGATGACTTTTTGGGTGATTCAATATGAGGTAAAGTTAAATACTTTAGAAGATTTGTTAAAAGTAAAAGAAATAAGCATTATCCATAAACAATCACGTCTAGTGATTCGCGAGGAGCTGGATGAGAAGAAACTCTCATGTCCGGTTCTGCAGTAGAGATGGAATTCAGAAACAACCATCAACTATGACCCAAAAAGAACCAGATTTCGTAAACAACATAGAGGTAGAATGAAGGGAATATGTTGCCGAGGCAATCATATTTGTTTCGGAAGATATGCTCTTCAGGCACTTGAACCTGCTTGGATCACAGCTAGACAAATAGAAGCAGGGCGAAGAGCAATGACACGATATGCACGTCGTGGTGGAAAGGTATGGGTACGTATCTTTCCCGACAAACCTGTTACAGTAAGACCTATGGAAACACGTATGGGTTCGGGGAAGGGATCCCCCGAATATTGGGTATCCGTTATTAAACCGGGCCGAATACTTTATGAAATAAGTGGAGTATCAGAAACTGTAGCCAAAGCAGCTATGAAAATAGCTGCATGCAAAATGCCTATACGAACTCAATTTGTTATTTCAGGATCAGGATAGGTAAACAAAAGTAAGTAAAGGTGTATTGAGAATGAAAAAACAACCGCGGATTTCTTTATCTCTGGACAGATAATATTTATTTTTCCCTTGCATTGAAATAAGAGATAAAAAAATGATATGATTCAACCTCAGACCCTTTTAAATGTAGCGGATAACAGCGGAGCTCGAGAGTTGATGTGTATTCGAATCATAGGAACTGGTAATCAACGATATGCTCATATTGGCGATGTTATTGTTGCTGTAATCAAAGAAGCAGTGCCCAACATGTCTCTAGAAAGATCAGAAGTAATTAGAGCTGTGATTGTACGCACGTGTAAAGAACTCAAACGTGACAATGGCATGATAATACGATATGATGACAATGCAGCGGTTATCATTGATCAAGAAGGAAATCCAAAAGGAACTAGAATTTTTGGTGTGATTGTTCGGGAATTGAGACAGTTGAATTTTACTAAAATAGTTTCATTAGCACCCGAAGTCTTATAGTCTTCTAAATCAGACTAGTAGGTTAAAATAGGACATACTCTTTTTATATTTCTATTCTCTATTCTATATTTATATTTCTATTCTCTATTCTATATATTATATATTTTTATATATTATATATTATTATATTATATATTCTACTAGATACTATTAATATATAAATACTATTATATTCTACTAGATACTATAATATATAATAATTACTAGATACTATAATATATAATAATTACTAGATACTATAATATATAATAATATTAATATTATTATATATTTATTATATTTATTATTATTATTATTATTCGACTATTTATATTTTATATTTATATATTAAATTATACTATTTCATAGTATATTCATTCCTATCTTTATTTCTATTTATATCATAGTATAGATATAGAATTCTATAATTTAAATTCTATTAATTCGAATATCTGAAATAGATCCAATTAATAGATCGTGTCTCATGCATATACTTTTAATTAAAAAAAAATTCAATAAATCAATAAAAAAGAAAAAAAAATTAAACTAAAACAAAAAAAGCATGTTGATTATATAAAAAATGAGGAGGCATCAATAACTATAATTCGTCATGGGTAGGGACATTATTGCCGATATAATAACTTCTATAAGAAATGCTGACATGGATAAAAAGGGAAGGGTTCAAATAGCATCTACTAATATCACTAAAAATATTGTTAAAATACTTTTACGAGAAGGTTTTATTGAAAACGTTCGAAAACATCAAGAAAGTAAAAAAGAATTCTTGGTTTTAACCTTACGACATAGAAAGACTAGGAAAGGGAATAAAATTATTTTAAAGCGTATCAGCCGACCCGGTCTACGAATCTATTCCAACTATCAACGAATTCCTAAGATTTTAGGCGGAATGGGGATTGTAATTCTTTCTACTGCTCGAGGTATAATGACAGATCGAGAAGCTCGACTAGAAAAAATTGGAGGAGAAATCTTGTGTTATATATGGTGATTCTCCTGCAGTAACTTAATACTCTCTCGAACTTACTATTTGTCTATTTGTAAAATAGAGAGGAGAAGTGAATTATAGAATTATAGAACTCTTCCTCTAGTAGTTGATACTTAAAGGGGGTTATCTGAAATGAAAGAACAAAAATTGATTCATGAGGGTTTAATTATTGAGTCACTTTCCAACGGTATGTTTCGAGTTCGATTAGATAATCAAGATCTAATTCTAGGTTATATTTCAGGGAGAATCCGGCGCAGTTTTATACGTATACTACCCGGAGATAGAGTAAAAATAGAAATGAGTCGTTATGATTCAATCAGGGGACGCATAATTTATAGACTTCGAAAAAAAGATTCGAACGATTAGATCATTCTTTTAAACATCCCTCTCGTAGGAGTATAATTCGAAAAAAAAAAAAAAATAAACTAATTTTTGTTTCCAAAAAAATAGATTCAGAATGAGGGTAAGGAATAAAAAATATGAAAATAAGGGCTTCTGTTCGTAAAATTTGTGAAAAATGTCGCCTGATCCGTAGGCGCGGGCGAATTATAGTAATTTGTTCCAATCCGAGACATAAACAGAGACAGGGATAATTCTTCTCAAGTTCTAAATAAAGAACTTTCTAAAAGAAAAAAACCCATGTACATGTAAAAAGAAAGAAAAAAAGGATCAGTTTTCATATAAAATGGATATTCCCGTATCTTTCTATATATTTCTGATTCTTCCTTATTTTTTTTTCTTATGAATATGAGATAATAAAATATGACAAAACCTATAGCAAAAATTGGTTTACGTAAGAATGCACGTATTGGTTCACATAAGAATGAACGTCGAATACCGAAAGGAGTTATTCATGTTCAAGCGAGTTTCAACAATACTATTGTAACTGTTACAGACGTACGAGGTCGGGTAGTTTCTTGGGCTTCCGCGGGGACTTCTGGATTCAGAGGCACAAGAAAAGGAACACCTTATGCTGCTCAAGCAGCAGCACTCAACGCTATTCGTACAGTAGTGGATCAGGGTATGCAACGAGCAGAAGTTATGATAAAGGGTCCAGGTCTCGGAAGAGATGCGGCATTACGAGCCATTCGTAGAAGCGGAATACTATTAAGTTTCGTACGTGATGTAACACCCATGCCACATAATGGATGTCGCCCCCCTAAAAAAAGACGTGTGTAGAAATAAGAATTCAATAGATTCCAAGAAAAATAAATGATTCAATGATCCGATCCAATAATCATAAAGAAAATAAAAATAATAGTATGGTTCGAGAAGAAGTAGCAGGATCCACTCGAACACTACAGTGGAAATGTGTTGAATCAAGAGTAGACAGCAAGCGCCTTTATTATGGTCGTTTCGTTCTGTCCCCGCTTATGAAAGGTCAAGGCGATACCGTAGGTATTGCCATGCGAAGGGCTTTACTTGGAGAAATAGAAGGAACATTTATCACACGTGCAACATCTGAGAATGTGTTGCACGAATATTCTACGATAGTAGGTATTGAAGAATCAGTACATGATATTTTAATAAATTTGAAAGAAATTGTATTGAAAAGTAATCTCTATGGAGTTAGGGACGCATCCATTTGCGTCAGAGGTCCAAAATACATAACCGCTCAAGATATCATCTCACCACCTTCTGTAGAAATAGTTGACACGACACAACATATAGCTAACCTGACAGAACCAATTGATTTGTGTATTGAATTACAAATCAAGAGAGATCGCGGATATCATATGAAATCCACAAACGAATCTCACGATGGAAGTTATCCTATAGATACTGTATCCATGCCTGTTCGAAATGCGAATCATAGTATTCATTCTTACGGGAATGGGAATGAAAAACAAGAGATACTCTTTCTAGAAGTATGGACGAATGGAAGTTTAACTCCTAAAGAAGCACTTTATGAAGCTTCTCGTAATTTGATTGATTTATTGATTCCCTTTCTACATGCAGAAAAAGAGGACATGAATTTCGAGGAAAATGAAAACAGATTGAATCTGCCCCCTTTTTCCTTTCAAGACAAATTCACTGATTTAAAGAAAAACAAAAAACGAATTCCATTAACATGTATTTTTATTGACCAATCAGAATTGCCTTCCAGGGCCTATAATTGTCTCAAAAGGTCCAATATACATACATTATTGGACCTTTTGAGTTATAGTCAAGAGGATCTTATGAAAATAGAATATTTTCGCATAGAAGATGTAAAACAGATATTGGACACTCTACAGAAGCATTTTTCAATCAATTTACCTAAGAAAAAGTGTTAATTTAAAATCCGTTGGAATTATAAAAATTTTTAGTTTTTATTTAGTTTTTATAAAGAAAAAAGAATAGAATGAGTTTTGAATCTACGGTACGATCCATATATTTGCGGATATAGATCATAAATAAAATTATAAAATTGATTGATGTATCTAGGGAAGATCCAGAACGGGATCTTCCCTAGATACCTATGTCCTGGCATTTCACGGTTTAATCAATTTTAAAAAGACCTAAAGTTAGGGATTTCTCAATAGGCAATGTTGCTCCAATACCTAACCAAAGAGCTACTGCAGTACCGATCAAAAAGACTGTTGTAGCTACTGGACGACGAAATGGATTTTGGAATTTATTGACATTCTCCAAAAAGGGTACTGTCAATAATCCTATTGGTACTGAAACCATTAAAAGAACACCCAACAACTTATTTGGTACTGTACGAAGTATTTGAAATACGGGAAAGAAGTACCATTCGGGTAATATTTCCAACGGAGTTGCAAATGGATCTGCCGGTTCACCAATCATTGACGGCTCTAGAACTGCTAAGCCCACATTACATGCAATAGTGCCTAGAATTACTACTGGAAAAATATATAAAAGATCATTGGGCCATGCGGGTTCGCCATAATAATTATGCCCCATACCCTTAGCCAATTTAGCTCTTAATACAGGATCGTTCAAATCAGGTTTCTTTGTTATTTGGATAGGTGAATTCTTAAGGATCCATCCCCCAAAAGAACCGGACATGATAATTTTTTATCATCCGGCTCGAGCACAAGAATCAAAAGAATGACAGAAATAGATCCATAGAACATAAATGGGTACATAGAGAATCTATATTTCATATCATACATATCTACATATACAATGTAGAATGACTCTATGTAAGAAAAGATTTATGAAATTCCATTTCCCCGGGTTGCAACGATTCATTGCTCATTGCAAAGAATTCAGTTTTGGCAAAGAAATGCTCCATATCCAAGTAGGCTTACAAATTCGATAATGATCAAGTGCTTTTTGGATTATCTCATGTCTTTTGTTTGCTATTTATCCCCACAAAATCTAGATTTTCTTACATACAACAATACAAAGTTTTTACTTATTATTAATAAAGTCTAATCTCTGTTCTTCTTTAGATCCCTTATTTCACTCCGATAGTATTATAGATCAGGGTCGATGCAAAGGAAATGAATGCATCTCCATACTATAATTAGATTACTATCAAATTAAATTAATCAAATAAATACTATCTATCTACTCTAATATCTAATTATATCTAATTACTAATAAATTATAATTTTAAAATTATAAATTATAATATAAATTATAAAAATAATTATAAAATTATAATAAAAAAATCAAACAAAGTGGAATAGATAGAACTTTTAATCATGCCACATCGCTTATTCTAGGGATCTTACGGAGCCTGTTCATGCATAACATGATTAGGGTATGATCATAGAAAAGATTCTCCTCAAGCGAACCGGCCTATCCTATGCTACATAAGGGGATTGACGTGATGGTTGGATGCAGAGACACATTGGGTTGTGAATTCCAACGTGGCGGAGAAAATCATATATCCGCATGGAACAATCAATAGTTCAAGTCACACACTCCCATAATCCATCCTCTTTTAGTAAAATATACTTCAACTATTCGTAACAATACAATACTTCAGAGTTGAAGAGAAGTATCCAAATAATATGCCTTAATTTTTCAATAATCCATATTTGTTTTGTAGCAATTAAATATTTTTGTTCCTCCCCGATATGATAAATTACAAATATATATGATCCGCCTTTTCTATAAAGGACCTGAAATGCCTTGCTTACGTATCATTGAGAAGTGCATTAACATAAATACGGCAGTAAGAAGAGGTAATACAAAAGTATGTAAACTATAAAAACGAGTCAAAGTAGATTGGCCCACACTAGCGCTTCCACGTAATAATTCTACCAGGGGCGATCCTATTATAGGAATAGCTTCAGGCACGCCTGTTACGATTTTTACTGCCCAATAGCCAATTTGGTCCCGAGGTAAGGAATAACCAGTTACGCCAAAAGATGCGGTCAATACAGCCAGAACCACCCCCGTAACCCAAGTTAATTCGCGGGGTTTTTTAAACCCACCCGTAAGATACACACGAAATACGTGCAAGATCATCATTAGAACCATCATACTTGCTGACCATCGATGAACTGATCGAATTAACCAACCAAAATTGGCCTCAGTCATTATGTATTGAACAGAGGAAAAAGCTTCTGTAACAGTTGGACGATAGTAAAAAGTCATAGCAAAACCCGTAGCCACTTGTACTAAAAAACAAGTAAGCGTAATTCCGCCTAGACAATAAAATATGTTGACATGAGGAGGAACATATTTACTAGTTATATCATCTGCAATTGCTTGAATCTCGAGACGTTCTTCGAACCAATCATATACTTTATTGAGATAGGTAACCCAAGAAGGACTCCCCCTCTGAGAGCCGCATATGAGAATTTCATCTCGTACGGCTCAAGCCGAAACACACAAATACTGGTTTCAATGGATATGGAATAGATAGTTCAAAACTTCTTGGGTCTTAGCCACGTCACTCTATTTGACCCAAAGGTACGAAGTAAGAATAAGAAAAATCCGGAATCCCTTCTTTGTGATGATAATGCCAAGAAATACAATCTCAAGTTGGCTCCTCCATCTTTCTTTATGTTAATTGTGACAGGCCTCTTGAATCTTCTCTTCCCTATCTTTTTTTTTTTCACTTTATTTGATATTATTTGATAAGAATTCTCTTGTTGAGACCCTATGAATCAATTGAAACCTCAGATTCATACTAGAACCACGATGATTTAAGAAAGCAAAAGCTAAGCTAAAAGTCTCTCTGAGTAAAAACCATTTGATCATCACTTATTCAATGAATGTAATGACTCAATAAAATCTATATCTATAGCTATAGAAAGAGTTTTCCTTTGGTCAAAA